TACCATTTTACTAGAATCGAATATGGTGTAGATCAACCGGAAGAGGTATGCATAAAAGTTTTTCTTCCAAGGAAGAATCCTAGAATTCCGTCCATTTTCTGGGTTTGGAAAAGTGCAGATTTTCAAGAAAGGGAGTCTTATGATATGTTGGGAATCTCTTATGATAATCATCCGCGATTGAAACGTATTTTAATGCCTGAAAGTTGGATAGGATGGCCCTTACGTAAGGATTATATTGCTCCCAATTTTTATGAAATACAAGACGCTCATTGAATGAGAAGAAAGAAATCGTCATTTCTAGAACTCCGGATATTCTAGGAAGATTTATATGCGCTCTTCGAGATCAAAGAGAGTAATTGAGGTCTCAGTCGTATTATGGATAGGCTAAATAAATACAAAAAAAGAAAAGAAAAGAAAAATAGGAATTCATTGAGATTTTCAAATTTGGAAAAGACTTGTTTCGGATGAGTCAAAGCAATAGGATGAACTAAAAGAGTGTTCTGCAACAGGAACTTTCACTTTATACTGCGCGCAGTGCTTAAAAAAAGATCGAGTAAGGTTATGTATGCGCGGGGCCGCAGAAAGAAACTATGAAAGAAAACGCAAAGAAAGTAAAAAGGATCGCGATTCTATTTGTACTCTATCCAAGATGGATCTTGCCCCCCCCCGCAACGACTCGAGACTAGACTTTTGTCTAGGTCTTTCGACCAACTAAGAACTAAGTCAGAATTGAACCCTTTCTTTGGCTAAAATAGGAACTAGCATTCTTTATTGAGCGAAAGTAAACACAGTATTAACAAATAAAAAAAAGAAGAAGAAAGAGATTTGAATTCTCTTCTTTTACATCTAAAAAACTTTGATATACTATTTACTAAAAAAAAAAAAGAGAGGTCTATTTCTGGACACTTAAAGATAGAAGTTCTATATCACGAACTAAAATATTAATGAATAGATTCATTATAGAATAACACATATGTTGACCTCCCTATCAATTCATTTGATAGAGTAGAGACCCCTACAAATGAATAATGTGACGGGAACCAGATTTGAACTGGCGACACGAGGATTTTCAGTCCTCTGCTCTACCAGCTGAGCTATCCCGACCATTTCCAATGCATCATCCCTTCATTTTACTAGATGACTTAAGTTTCTGTCAATTAAAACGACGAAAAAGGTATTGAAAGTCTTTTCCTCGCTCCTAATTTCTGAGATCCTTAAAAAGAAAAAGAGGGCTTTTTAAGTTTCAGCGCGCGCAAGAAGATTGATTCTGAATCCTTCAACAAATCAAATGAGGATTCCTGGGATCCCCATTTGTACGTATATAAAATATACCACAAGACCTGCGATAAGAGGAAAAAGGGGCCGATTGCGTACTTTTGGGAAAAGGGCGAATAAATGAGAAAGATAACGAATTTGGAAAAGCAGAGGATAAAGGGTTAGGGAGTCAAAGGAGCCTTTTTGGGGATAGAGGGACTTGAACCCTCACGACTTTTAACGTCTAGGGATTTTCCTATTACTATAACTTTCATAGTTGTCGTTATTGACATGTAGAGCGGGACTCTCTCTTTATTCTCGTCCGATTAATCGGTTATTGAAAAGATCTAGAAGACTTTGGAGTGAATGATTTGATCAATGACTATTTGATTCTATAGAAATAGAATCGAATCAAAAGACGGACTCGGGGCCTCATTAATGATTTGAAATCATTTGAAGCAATATTTCAGTACGTATGCGTATGTATATACTCTAGGTTTACCATCGTCCTTTCTGAAGTTTCGATAGAAAAAAAGGATTTCTTTACCAACGCAGCCAACTTCATTTGTTAGAACAGCTTTCATTGAGTCTCTGCACCTATCCTTTTTTTTTATTCTCGCTTTCTGAACCCCTCTTTCTTTTCGTAAAACAGGATTTGGCTCAGGATTGCCCCTTTTTGATTCCAGGGTTTCTCTGAATTTGAAAGTTATCACTTAGTAAGTTTACATACTAAGGCTCAATCCAATTAAGTCCGTTGCGTCTACCAATTTCGCCATACCCCACTTTTTTTTCGTCTTTAGCTTTCACTATTTTCGCATGAAAACATAGGGATGTCCCATTACAGTCTGAATTTCTTTTTTTTTTTTCTTATCCTTTCCTTAGAGGAAATGCTAGGCTATATAACATAAAAAACACGCAAATGGGATAAAGAAAAGAAATAGGAATCTATTCGAATTAGATTAGACTAGATGAACTACATAAAATGTAGAATCTATAGAATATATTCTAGAACTATTTAATATTTAACCATAATCTAGTTATTAGTTAATTGCTATAACTAATCATTCCATTCATTTAGAATGAAACTATGTAATGAAATAGGATTCTATATAAAAAAAGAAATTGAAAAAATGGGAAATACCCGTTTGAGTGAAATGAAAAAGAAAATCTTACTTTTTTATAATGAAAATCAAGATCTTGATTAAGCTAGAATTGAGAAAGAAATAGAAATTGTATACTATTACTATATGGACTGGACCCCTCTCTTAATTCTTAGATGAATTGTTATGTTCTGTGATATAATCACAAATATTTATTTGAAAGTTGGATTCTATATTCTTTTTTTTGATTCTTATTAATTCGAATTCTGAATCGCTAAGAATGAATTGACTAGTGAATAGTAATAGCCAAGATCCCTGCAGTTTACTGACTTCCTATGCATAAAAAATGGATCTTAGTTGAGCCAGCTTAGCTCAGAGGGTAGAGCATCGCACTTGTAATGCGAGGGTCGTCGGTTCGATTCCGATAGCTGGCTTTCTTTAGTTCTTAGTTCTGTGATTTTTTACAGAAAATCGTGGGTTCTGTTTGAAATCACAGAATAGGGAAAAGGCCCTCTTTTTTCGTTTTTTAGAAATCTTTTTGATTTTACGAAAGATTTCTAAAAATTGAAACCCTTTCGCTTGGTTGATCGTCGAGTTCAGTTTTAATTTAGGTTTAGGAAATCAAAAAGGAGTCTTTATGTCGCGTTACCGAGGACCTCGTCAAAAAATAATAAACCGCCTGCGGTCTTTACCGGGACTAACTAGTAAACAGCCTAGAGATAATAAACAGCCTAGAGTCGTAAGTGATCCTAGCGACGTAAGTGATCCTAGAGTCGAAAAGGATCCTAGAAACCCACCGCCCTCCAAGAAAAAATCTCAATATCGTATTCGTTTAGAAGAAAAACAAAAATTGCGTTTTCATTATGGTCTTACAGAACGGCAATTACTGAAATACGTTCGTATCGCCGGAAAAGCCAAGGGGCCGACGGGTCAAGTTTTACTACAATTACTTGAAATGCGTTTGGATAATACCCTTTTCCGATTGGGTATGGCTTCGACTATTCCTCAAGCCCGCCAATTAGTGAATCATAGACATATTTTAGTAAATAATCGCATAGTCGATATACCAAGTTATCGCTGCAAACCCCGAGATATTATTTCAGCGAGGGAGAAAGAAAAATCAAGAGCTCTGATTCAAAATTATCTTGATTCATCCGCCAAGAATCAAAAGGCATTACCACACCATTTGATTCTTAATCATAGATTATCTGATGACCCACGCGACTTATTAAAGGGATCAGTCAAACAAATAATAGATAGGGAAGGGGTCGGTTTAAAAGAAATAAAGGAATTGTTGGTCGTAGAATATTATTCTCGTCAGATTTAACCCTAACTAAGATTAAGATAACAACAAGGTTTCGGGCAACCTTATTCACGCAGTAAGGAGGCCAGAGGTTTTTCTCTCATCGATGTATCATGGATCAGTAAGGAAATTTTGATCCCCTGTCTGCTCTTTCCAGCAGTTTCCTAATGCCCCAGAAATTAGGAATAAAAGATTTATATGAAAGAAAGGGCCAATTATTAGAATAATTGGACTGGTATCCATTCTTCTTTGATTGGTTACATTGTAACCATTAACATTCCATTGGCGGATTGGGCGAAGGTGCGGAAAGAGAGGGATTCGAACCCTCGGTAAACAAAAGTCTACATAGCAGTTCCAATGCTACGCCTTGAACCACTCGGCCACCTCTCCTACACGATGATTATGGCCCCCCAACCAAAAAAGATCGAGTTGTTCAAATTGGATTGTTAGGTAAGTCCGAACAACGAATTCAAATTCTTTCCGAATAGAAACCCTTTCATCAAAGAAAGACAAAAGAAAGACCCTTCTTTTGAACCTGGGAACTGATTGGTCTATCTTTTTTTAGGCTATGGTTAATGGCTACTTTTAGATCATGATTCTATTTACAAATAAAAAAAAAAAGAAATCCCAGGAATTTCTATATTTTCCATTTGATTGTCTACCTGCTTCTGCACCCAACAAAGAGCGGATGCTCTATTTTTGTCATAGTACTGAATATTTGATTCAACTTCGATGAAATCGAAATAGTTCCATTCATTTTTATACTACTCAATGTGGGCAAAATCGAATTTCCATATTTATTCTTTTTACTCATTCCTTTCAAAAAACATTTGAGTAAGGTAAGGGGACATCCCCCCTCCCTCCCCCCTTTTTTTGTTTTCTTTATTTGGTTAGGGCAGGGGACTCTTATTGAATTTTCATGTGTCTCACAGCTCGAAACGAAAGAACTCGTGGGGGGGTCGTTTCCTTTTTGGATCTTGAACGACTAGGTTCAAGAGATGATAGAATTCAGGATACCCACAAGAAAGACTAATCCAATCCATAACGATGTACCAGAAAATACAATCTTTTTATTACTTGACCAACCCTCAGGAGAAGCAAATACAACAGGTACACCAATAAGTAAGATTAATGAAGTAGCAATTAATGCAAAAACAGCCAATTGGAAAGCAATAGTCATGTTTCTAATCCTCCACGTTATCAATAAATATACCATTTGATCCCTCTAGCAGCCCCGAACTCTAATTGTAATAAAATGTATACTCTACATCATAGAGGTATTGTACCACGAATCCATCGATTCTATATGACTTATTTCCCCCTTTTACTACTTTCTTTGTCGG